AAGTAGTAATATTTTTTTTACTGGCGGAGACACGAACAAATAAATAAAGTAAGAGGAAACGAAATGGAATTCGTTTCTTTTGTATACTTTGAATATACAATACCCATCGTTTCTTTTGCCTGTTTTATATACATAAAATAGAATTACTAAGCTAAGGGATATAGCTCCGACACTTAGATGGATAAGATAAGTATGTATCATGGGCTAGAACTAGAATACTGAATATGTATGTCGACCCATATCAATTAATTTGTAGAATATATACTCATACAAATTACTCATGTGCCAGGAACCAGATTTGAACTGGTGACACGAGGATTTTCAGTCCTCTGCTCTACCAGCTGAGCTATCCCGACCATTCACGACGCATCATCCTCATTTTATTTTAATATAGGACTTGGGTCTATGTCAATTAAAAAAAAAACGAAAAGATATTACAAAGTATTATCCCGGCCCCGGTAGAATTTCTTGTATCTTTAAAAAGAAAACTTTGTAAGTTTCAATACAGTACAAATAATACAAATAATGACATGGATTAGTACAAATAATGACATGGATTAGTAATTGTAATACATTATTCAAAGATGCTCATTTGCATTTGGACATGTATCATATATATCAATATCACACACAAGGCTTATGATGTGATAAGAAAAAAATTTCCGCACCGATCGGTTTGTGAAATAATAAAGTGAGAATGATTGAGAACCGTAACCAATTTTGAGTCACGAACAAAATCAGAAGATAAATAATTGGGGCGGCAACCTGGTTTTTGGGGATAGAGGGACTTGAACCCTCACGATTTCTAAAGTCGACGGATTTTCCTCTTACTATAAATTTCATTGTTGTCGATATTGACATGTAGAATGGGACTCTATCTTTATTCTTATCCGATTCCGATTAATCAATTCTGAAAAATAAAAATATTTATCAGACTATGATGGAGTGAATGATTTGATCAATGAATATTTAATTCTTTTTTCAATTTTGATTTTGAATCGATTCAAAAAAATTCTTTTATTTTTCATATAAATAGATATAAAAAAATTATAGAACCGGTTGGAGTCGTCATTAATTATTTTGAATAATTTGGCGATACTATTTAAGTAAGTAGACATATGTCTATAGGTTTATCTTTCATCCTTTCGGAAGTTTTGATGGAAGGATTCCTTTACGAACAAAGTGCAGCCAACTCCATCTCTTAGAACAGCTTCCATTGAGTCTCTGCACCTATCCTTTATTTATTCTCGCTTTGTGAAATCCTTGTTTGTTTTCATAAAACGGGATTTGGCTCAGGATTGCCCATTTTTAATTCCAGGGTTTCTCTGAATTTGAAAGTTATCACTTGGTAGGTTTCCATACCAAGGCTCAATCCAATTAAGTCCGTAGCGTCTACCAATTTCGCCATATCCCCCTTTGTGATGTGATCCTAATCTCATTATGATGCCGTTTACCCTTTATTTTTTAATTTTCGTTTATATTATGTTGGAACCATTGAATTCATTAGATATCGATTCCTGTATTGAAAAGCGTTTTCTCCGATTTGATTTCGTATCTATCTTCTTTCATCTCTATTGGAGACTATACTTGGTCCAACCAGAAATTCAATTTCAATATAGATACCACACAACATATATATTATATATATAATATATATATACATGTCCCTATTTCTTTCATTTTCTATCATTTTTAGTGTGCACTTGTGAATACTTTAACGGTCGATTCTTTTTTTTTTTTTCGTCTTAGGTTTCGCCTTTCCGAATGAAACCCTCGGAATGTTTCATTATGACCTGGATTGCACTTTTATCTTCTTATCCTTTAATTTCGAATTATTTATTACTGAATATTAATGAAATTATTTCAAATTATATAAATTCTCTGTTTTTGCTTTCAAATATTTTCAAATATATTATATATAATATTATATATAATAATTAATTGTATTAATATATTATTATATTCTAATGTATTATAAATATACAATAAGATTGTAACTTATATACTAGATTATATAGATATACTAGATTATATAGATTATATTCCTAACTTTAGGTACAAAATTCTATTTCAAATTCTCAATCTAAATAAATATATAGAAATAAAAAATTATGTACTAAAATAGTTTATTTAGAATTTCTATAGTTTTATTTTTATTTCTAGTAAAATATAAAATAGAAAAAAAATATTAAAAAATAGTAAAGGAAATATGGAATAGTAAAAAAATCTTAGTCTCTAATTAAACAAATTAAGATATTTATTATTGATAAACGTATATTTGAGAAATAGATCTAAATTAATATATCAAAATGAAATGTTTTTGAAAATTAGATTTTCCATTCTTATTCGTGTCTACAGTTTTGTTTCTACAGTTGAATGTTTCTACATTATATATATCATATTTATTATGAAATAACTAAGAATAAACAGTTAAGATCTCAGTAGCAGCAGTTTACTAAATTAGTATACGTGTACAATTTATATTATGTAAGCCCGCTTA